CTAGCGTAGCTTAACACAAAGCATGGCACTGAAAATGCCAATATGGGTCATAAAAAACCCCGCACGCACAAAGATATGGTCCCGACCTTAATATCAGCCTTAACCAAACTTACACATGCAAGTATCCGCAACCCAGTGAATACGCCCCCACCCCCCACCCAGGAATCAAGGAGCAGGTATCAGGAACAAAAATTAGCCCAAGACGCCTAGCTAAGCCACACCCCCAAGGGAATTCAGCAGTGATAAACATTAAGCAATAGGTGAAAACCCGACTTAGTTATGGTTTAAAGGGCCAGTAAAATTCGTGCCAGCAACCGCGGTTAGACGAATAGCCCTAGTTGATAAATTAACGGCGTAAAGTGTGGTTAGGAAAAACAAATAAAGTTAAATGACCCCTTGGCTGTTATACGCTTCTAGGAGTCCGAAACCCAAACACGAAAGTTACTTTAACTTATACACCTGAATCCACGAAAGCTGAGAAACAAACTGGGATTAGATACCCCACTATGCTCAGCCGTAAACCAAGACAATTACAACGTCCGCCAGGATATTACGAGCATCAGCTTAAAACCCAAAGGACCTGACGGTGCCTTAAACCCCCCTAGAGGAGCCTGTTCTATAACCGACAATCCCCGTTTAACCTCACCATTTCTGGCCAACCCAGTCTATATACCACCGTCGCCAGCTTACCCTGTGAAGGAATTAAAATAAGCAAAAAGAGTACTACTCAAAACGTCAGGTCGAGGTGTAGCGAACGAAATGGGAAGAAATGGGCTACATTTTCTGTAACAGAAAACCACGAATATACATCATGAAACAATGTTTAAAGGAGGATTTAGCAGTAAAAAGGAAATAGAGTGTCCTTTTGAACCCGGCCCTAAGGCACGTACACACCGCCCGTCACTCTCTCCGGTCACAATGCACAAAATGTACATAACCCACAAGCACTGACAAGAAGAGGCAAGTCGTAACAAGGTAAGCGTACCGGAAGGTGCACTTGGAAAACCCAGAGTGTAGCTAAATAGCTCAGCGTTACATTTACACCGTGAAAAAATCCGTGCAAATCGGATCACCCTGAGCCAAACAACTAGCTTAATTAACAAAATAATTTTTCATTATAAATAAAAAAGATTTAACAAAACAAATTAACTAAACCATTCTTAACCCTAGTATGGGAGACAAAAAGGGCCACACAAAGCAATAGAAAAAGTACCGCAAGGGAAAGTTGAAAGAGAAATGAAACAACTCATATAAGCCGTAAAAAACAAAGACTAAACCTTGTACCTTTTGCATCATGATTTAGCCAGTCCACCCAAGCAAAGAGACCTTTAGTTTGAAACCCCGAAACCAAGTGAGCTACCCCGAGACAGCCTATTAATATAGGGCTAACCCGTCTCTGTGGCAAAAGAGTGGGAAGAACTCCGGGTAGTGGTGACAAGCCTACCGAACTTGGTGATAGCTGGTTGTCTAGGAAATAAATATAAGTTTAGCCTCGTACGCCCGCAACCAAAACCGCCAAAAAGACACAGGAAATACACGAGAGTTAGTTTAAGGAGGTACAGCCCCTTAAACAAAGGACACAACCTTTAAAGGAGAATAAAGATCATATTACCAAAAATACTTTGCCAAGTGGGCCTGAAAGCAGCCATCTAAATAGAAAGCGTTAAAGCTCAAGCAAACAGAAATTTATTATACCGATAAACAATCTTACTTCCCCAAAAATACTAGACTATTCTATGCACCCATAGAAGAAATTATGCTAAAATGAGTAACAAGAAGAACTTAACCTTCTCCCAGCATAAGTGTAAGTCAGACCGGACCCACCACTGACAATTAGCGAACCCAAATAAAGAGGGTAATATGACAAACATAATAAACAAGAAAACCCCATATTTTACAATCGTTACCCCTACACAGAGCTCACAAAGGAAAGACTTAAAGATAAGGAAGGAACTCAGCAAACTCAAGCCTCGCCTGTTTACCAAAAACATCACCTCCTGCAACCCTCAGCATAGGAGGCCAAGCCTGCCCAGTGACCACAAGTTTAACGGCCGCGGTATTTTAACCGTGCAAAGGTAGCGCAATCACTTGTCCTTTAAATGGGGACCCGTATGAATGGCTAAACGAGGGCTTAACTGTCTCCCTTTTCTAGTCAGTGAAATTGATCTATCCGTGCAGAAGCGGATATTTATACAAGACGAGAAGACCCTTTGGAGCTTTAGGTACAAGACTTAATCATGTAAAACAAATTTTAATAAACTTTTTAACCTAATGAACTGTAAGACTTTACCTTCGGTTGGGGCGACCACGGAGAAAAAAACAGCCTCCCAGTGGAATGGGTAATACCCAAAACCAAGATATACATATCCAAGTAACAGAACATCTGACCAAATATGACCCGGTTACAAACCGATCAACGAACCAAGTTACCCAAGGGATAACAGCGCAATCCCCTCCCAGAGCCCGTATCGACGAGGGGGTTTACGACCTCGATGTTGGATCAGGACATCCTAATGGTGCAGCCGCTATTAAGGGTTCGTTTGTTCAACGATTAAAGTCCTACGTGATCTGAGTTCAGACCGGAGTAATCCAGGTCAGTTTCTATCTGTAACGCCACTTATCCTAGTACGAAAGGACCGGAAAAGAAGGGCCAACCCAGCAAGTGCGCCCTACCCCAAATTAATGAACCAAAATAAATTAAAAAAGGGTGGCATAATTACCCCTAGAAAAGGGGTTGTTAGGGTGGCAGAGCCTGGTAATTGCAAAAGACCTAAGCCCTTTTAAGCAGAGGTTCAAATCCTCTTCCTAACTTATGCTTGACACCTTAACCAACCACCTAGTTAACCCACTAGTTTATATTGTGTTTATTTTACTAGCAGTAGCCTTCCTAACCTTAATTGAGCGAAAAACACTAGGATACATACAACTTCGAAAAGGGCCAAATGTAGTGGGACCATACGGAATTATTCAACCAATTGCCGATGGCCTCAAACTATTTATTAAAGAACCAATTCGCCCATCATCATCGTCCCCACTCATATTCTTAATCTCACCCATTATTGCATTAACCCTAGCAATAATACTATGAACACCAATACCGATACCACACGCCATAACTAACCTAAACCTAGGCATACTATTTATTTTAGCACTATCAAGCCTTGCAGTATACTCAATCTTAGGATCCGGATGAGCATCAAATTCAAAATACGCACTAATTGGGGCCCTACGAGCAGTAGCACAAACAATCTCATATGAAGTCAGCCTAGGACTAATTGTTTTATCTGTAATAATCTTCTCAGGAGGATACTCCCTCCTAACCCTAAGCACAGCACAAGAAAAAGTCTGATTTTTATTCCCAACACTACCACTAGCCACAATATGGTTCATCTCAACCCTAGCAGAAACCAACCGCGCCCCATTTGATTTAACAGAGGGGGAATCAGAACTAGTATCTGGATTTAATGTAGAATATGCAGGAGGACCATTTGCACTATTTTTTCTAGCAGAATATGCAAACATTTTAATGATAAATACTATATCAGCAATCCTTTTCTTAGGGACATCTTATTTAACAAACGCCCCAGAACTATCAACAACCATTATTATAACTAAGACCGCACTACTAAGTGCAGCATTTTTATGAGTACGAGCATCATACCCACGATTCCGATATGACCGACTCATACACCTAATCTGAAAAAACTTCCTCCCTGTCACATTAGCACTCGTCCTATGACACACAGCCCTACCAATTGCATTATCAAGCCTGCCACCACAACTCTAATTAAGAACTGTGCCCGAATGATTAGGGGTCACTTTGATGGAGTGAACATAGGGGTTAAATCCCCCTCAGCTCTTAGAAAGAAAGGACTCGAACCTATACTGAAGAGATCAAAACTCTTAGTGCTTCCTCTACACCACCTTCTAGACAAGGTCAGCTAAACAAGCTTTTGGGCCCATACCCCAAACATGATGGTTAAAACCCATCCCCTGTCAATGAACCCATATGTACTAGCAATCCTACTATATAGCCTAGGACTAGGCACCACTGTAACATTTGCCAGCTCACACTGATTACTAGCTTGAATAGGACTAGAAATCAACACCCTAGCAATCACCCCCCTAATAGCCCAACAACACCACCCCCGCGCAGTAGAAGCAACAACAAAATACTTCTTAATTCAGGCCACCGCAGCAGCAACAATCTTATTTGCAAGCACAACAAATGCCTGACTTACAGGAGAATGAAACATCAACAGCATATCAAACCCAATCGCCAATATTATAATTATCTCTGCACTAACACTAAAAATTGGACTAGCACCAGTACACCAATGGCTTCCAGAGGTCCTTCAAGGATTAAACCTATCAACAGGACTAATTTTATCTACCTGACAAAAACTGGCCCCATTTGCCCTTATTATTCAAGTAGCTCAAAACACGAATCCAACCATACTTACATTTCTAGGGGTTCTATCAACACTTGTTGGAGGGTGGGGCGGATTAAACCAAACCCAGTTACGCAAAATCTTAGCCTATTCATCGATCGCCCACATAGGATGAATAATAATCATCATTCACTACGCCCAACAACTTACTATTATTGCCTTAACCATGTACATCTTCATAACATCCGCAGCATTCCTGACCCTTAAAACGCTCAACACAACAAAAATCAGCACACTATCAACCACATGGTCAAAAAACCCAACACTAACAGCCACCACCCCACTAATTCTATTATCACTAGGAGGACTCCCACCAATAACAGGATTCGCACCCAAATGGCTCATTATTCAAGAACTAACAAAACAAGACCTCCCAATTACAGCTACAGTAATAGCCCTAACCGCTTTATTAAGCCTCTACTTCTACCTTCGACTATGTTACACAACAACTTTAACCATTAACCCAAACACAACCAATGCAACCACCCCTTGACGAACCAAAACAACCCAAAACCTACTACCGCTAACACTAACAATTTTAATTACATTAGGACTTTTACCGATAACCCCAACAATCCTCACATTAACCACATAAGAGCTTAGGATAAAATAGACCAAGGACCTTCAAAGCCCTAAGTAGAAGTTAAAACCTTCTAGCCCCTGACTAGGACCTACAGATACTACTCCGCATCTTCTGAATGCAAATCAAACATTTTAATTAAACTAAGGCCCCTCTAGATAGGAAGGCCTCGATCCTACAAATTCTTAGTTAACAGCTAAGCGCTCAAGCCAGCGAGCATCCATCTACTTTCCCGCCTGTCTAAGTTCCTAAAGGCGGGAAAGTCCGGGCGGGCTGTCACCCACGTTTCTGGGTTTGCCACAACGTATACTATACTACCGGACCTAGTAAAAAGAGGGGTTTATCCTCTGTGCACGGTGCTACAAACCGCCGCCTAACACTCGGCCATTTTACCTGTGACAATCACACGTTGATTTTTTTCTACTAACCACAAAGACATTGGCACCCTTTATCTCGTATTCGGTGCCTGAGCAGGAATGGTTGGGACTGCCCTCAGCCTTCTTATTCGTGCTGAACTAAACCAGCCCGGATCTCTTCTAGGAGATGACCAAATTTATAATGTAATTGTAACTGCCCACGCCTTCGTAATAATTTTTTTTATGGTAATGCCTATACTAATTGGAGGATTTGGAAACTGACTAGTCCCGTTAATGATCGGAGCACCAGATATGGCATTCCCACGAATAAATAATATAAGTTTTTGACTTCTACCACCATCATTTTTATTACTCCTAGCCTCCTCAGGTGTTGAAGCTGGGGCCGGAACAGGATGAACAGTCTACCCACCACTTGCAGGTAACTTGGCCCACGCAGGAGCATCAGTTGATCTAACAATTTTTTCACTTCATCTGGCAGGTGTATCATCAATTTTAGGGGCTATCAATTTTATTACAACAATTATTAATATGAAGCCCCCAACCATCACCCAATACCAAACCCCCTTGTTTGTATGAGCCGTATTAATTACTGCCGTCCTACTATTACTCTCACTACCAGTCCTGGCTGCTGGAATCACAATACTTCTCACAGACCGAAACCTTAACACCACATTCTTTGATCCGGCCGGAGGAGGAGACCCAATTTTGTATCAACACTTGTTCTGATTTTTTGGTCACCCAGAAGTATATATTCTTATTTTACCTGGATTTGGAATTATCTCCCACGTAGTAGCTTACTATGCAGGAAAAAAAGAACCATTCGGATACATAGGAATGGTCTGAGCTATGATGGCCATTGGCCTTTTAGGCTTCATTGTATGGGCCCACCACATGTTCACTGTTGGAATAGATGTAGACACCCGCGCATACTTCACATCCGCAACAATAATTATTGCTATTCCTACAGGAGTTAAAGTATTTAGCTGATTAGCCACGCTCCACGGAGGCTTAATTAAATGAGAAACACCCATGCTTTGAGCACTTGGGTTTATTTTCCTATTTACAGTTGGGGGCTTAACAGGAATTATCCTAGCAAACTCTTCATTAGACATTGTATTACATGACACCTACTATGTAGTTGCCCACTTCCACTATGTATTATCTATAGGTGCCGTATTTGCCATCATAGCAGGCTTTGTCCACTGATTCCCCCTATTTACAGGATACACATTAAACAGCTCTTGAACAAAAGTCCACTTTGGAGTAATATTCATTGGTGTAAACCTTACATTTTTCCCACAGCACTTCCTTGGACTAGCGGGCATGCCACGACGATATTCTGACTACCCAGATGCCTATGCCCTATGAAATACAGTATCATCTATTGGATCATTAATTTCTTTGATAGCAGTAATCATATTTCTCTTCATCATCTGAGAAGCCTTCGCCGCTAAACGAGAGGTATTATCTATTGAAATAACCTCAACAAATGCGGAGTGGCTCCACGGCTGCCCACCACCATACCACACATTTGAAGAACCCGCATTTGTTGTAACCCGACCAGATTAACGAGAAGGGGGGGAATTGAACCCCCATACTCCGGTTTCAAGCCGGTTACATAGCCACTCTGCCACCTTCTTAGAGATATTAGTAAAATTTATTACATCACTTTGTCAAGGTGAAATTACGAGTTAAACCCTCGCATACCTCCGCTAATGGCACACCCGACCCAACTAGGATTTCAAGACGCAGCATCACCTGTCATAGAAGAGCTTCTCAGTTTTCATGATCACGCCCTAATAATTGTAATTTTAATTAGCACCTTAGTACTTTATATCATTATTGCTATAGTATCGACCAACTTAACAAACAAACTCATCCTAGACTCACAAGAGATTGAAATTGTATGAACCATTCTACCAGCTACTATTTTAATCTTAATCGCCCTACCATCCCTCCGAATCCTGTATCTTATAGACGAAATCAATGATCCACACCTAACAGTAAAAGCTATAGGACACCAATGATACTGAAGCTACGAATACACAGACTATGAAAACCTAGAATTTGACTCCTACATAGTATCAGCCGAAGATTTAACTCAAGGGGGGCTTCGACTCTTAGAAACTGACCACCGAATAGTAATCCCACAAGAATCTCCAATCCGCATCCTGGCATCCGCTGAAGATGTACTTCACTCATGGGCCGTTCCGTCACTAGGCATTAAAATAGACGCAGTCCCAGGACGACTTAACCAAACCGCCTTCATTATTTTACGATCTGGTCTATTTTACGGACAATGTTCTGAGATCTGTGGTGCCAACCACAGCTTTATACCAATTGTGATCGAAGCAGTCCCACTAGAAGGCTTTGAAAAATGATCTTCACTTATACTAGAAGACGCCTCACTAGAAAGCTAAAAACCGTGTAAGCATTGGCCTTTTAAGCCAAACCTTGGTGATTAACGACCGCCTCTAGTGAAAATGCCTCAATTAAATCCACTCCCATGATTTATAATCTTAATCTTCTCATGAGCTATCCTACTAACTATCACCCCAACTAAAGTTATTAATCACACCCAACCAAACGAACCCATCCTTCTAGATACTAAAGAGTACCAAAACCCTAATTGAACCTGACTATGATAATTAGCCTATTTGATCAATTTGTAAGCCCCAAACTCTTAGGAATTTCACTAATTTTTATCGCACTTCTAGTACCACTAATATTCTTTCAAAATTCACTACCACGACTAACCAATAACCGAATTTCTACAACTCAAACATGACTAATTAATCGATTCATTAACCAATTACTTTCACCACTAAATATTGGGGGACATAAATGAGCACTTCTATTCACCTCACTAATTCTATTTATTCTTTCAATTAACTTACTCGGGCTACTCCCATACACATTTACACCCACAACACAGCTATCAATAAATCTTGGATTTGCAATACCACTATGGCTAGCCACAGTAATTTCTGGAATACTTAATCAACCAACAGCCTCCCTAGGACATCTTCTTCCAGAAGGAACACCAACCCTACTCATCCCAGTCCTAGTAATTATTGAAACAATCAGCCTATTCATTCGACCTTTAGCCCTCGGTGTTCGACTCACAGCTAACCTAACCGCAGGCCACCTATTAATTCAGCTAATTTCTACGGCCGTATTTGTTATATCATCAATAATACCAATAGTGGCATTAGTAACTTCAACGGTCCTTGTTCTTCTTTCAATTCTAGAAATTGCAGTAGCCATAATTCAAGCTTACGTCTTCGTTCTTTTATTAAGCCTGTACTTACAAGAAAACATCTAATGGCTCACCAAGCACATGCATACCACATAGTTGACCCAAGCCCATGACCACTTACAGGGGCCGTAGGTGCCTTACTTATAACATCCGGCCTAGCAGTATGATTTCATTTTCACGACACAACACTCATTGCCGTCGGACTAATATTACTTATCATAACTGTAATCCAATGATGACGAGATGTCATCCGAGAAGGAACATTCCAAGGCCATCACACCATGCTAGTACAGAAAGGATTACGATATGGTATAATCCTATTTATTACCTCAGAAGTACTTTTTTTCCTAGGCTTCTTCTGAGCATTTTATCACTCAAGCCTAGCCCCGACACCAGAACTCGGAGGATACTGACCACCCACAGGAATAAATACCTTAGACCCATTTGAAGTACCATTACTCAACACAGCCGTCCTTTTAGCATCCGGGGTGACAGTAACATGAACCCACCACAGCATTATAGAAGGAGAACGAAAACAAGCCATTCAATCTCTTACACTAACAATCATCCTTGGGCTTTACTTCACAGCCCTACAAGCAATAGAATATTATGAAGCACCATTTACCATCGCAGATGGAGTTTACGGCTCAACATTTTTTGTGGCAACAGGATTTCATGGGCTACACGTTATTATTGGGTCAACATTCCTAGCAGTTTGTTTACTACGCCAAATCAAACACCACTTCACACCAGAGCACCACTTCGGCTTTGAAGCTGCAGCATGATACTGACATTTTGTTGACGTAGTTTGATTATTCCTCTACGTATCCATTTACTGATGAGGATCATAATCTTTTTAGTATAAATTTACTACAAATGACTTCCAATCATTTAATCTTGGTTAAACCCCAAGAAAAGATAATGAACCTAATCATTACCATTATAGTTATTGCACTGACGGTGCCATCAATTCTTGCACTAATCTCATTTTGGCTACCACAAATAGACCCAGACACAGAAAAGCTTTCACCATATGAATGCGGATTTGACCCCCTAGGATCAGCCCGACTTCCATTTTCATTACAATTTTTCCTAGTAGCAATCCTATTTCTTCTATTTGACCTAGAAATTGCTCTTCTACTACCGCTACCATGAGGAAATCAACTTTATAACCCAACCGAAACACTTTTCTGAGCTACAACAATCCTTATTCTCCTTACCATAGGACTAATCTATGAATGAGCCCAAGGAGGATTAGAATGAGCAGAATAGGGGGTTAGTCCAAAATAAGACCTCTGATTTCGGCTCAGAAAATCATGGTTAAACTCCATGACCCCCTTATGACACCAATACATTTTAGCTTTTCATCAGCATTTACTTTAGGACTAATAGGACTGACATTTAACCGCGTTCACTTACTTTCCGCACTCCTATGCCTAGAAGGAATAATATTATCCCTATTTATTGCCCTGGCTTTATGAGCCCTCCAATTCGAATCAACAGGCTTTTCTTCCACACCTATTTTACTACTAGCCTTCTCCGCATGCGAAGCAAGCACAGGCCTTGCATTACTAGTTGCAACCGCCCGAACCCATGGCACAGATCACCTACAAAACCTCAGCCTCCTACAATGCTAAAAATTCTAATTCCAACAATTATAATATTTCCCACAATCTGGATCACCCCCACAAAATTCCTATGGGCAACCTCAACAATACACAGCTTTTTTATTGCCCTAATTAGCTTATCATGATTAAAATGAACCTCAGAAACTGGATGAACAGCCTCCAGCTCGTACATAGCGACGGACCCATTATCAACACCGTTCCTAGTGTTAACATGCTGATTACTTCCCCTAATAATTTTAGCAAGCCAAAACCATATTAACCCAGAACCAATAAACCGCCAACGCTTATTTATTTCACTCCTTGCCTCCCTACAAACCTTCCTAATTATGGCATTCAGCGCCACAGAAATCATTATATTTTACATCATATTTGAAGCCACACTTATCCCAACATTAATTATTATTACCCGCTGAGGGAACCAAGCTGAACGCTTGAACGCAGGAACCTACTTTTTATTCTACACCCTTGCAGGCTCTTTACCACTACTAGTTGCACTCCTATTACTTCAACAAACCACTGGAACGCTGTCAATACTGATCCTTCAATATACACAACCACTTGCAATCAGCTCCTTAGGCTATAAAGTTTGATGGGCAGGCTGCTTAATTGCATTCCTAGTAAAAATACCACTTTATGGGGTACACCTATGATTACCTAAAGCACACGTTGAAGCTCCAATTGCAGGTTCAATAGTACTAGCAGCAATTTTACTTAAACTGGGAGGATACGGGATAATGCGAATAATAGTGGTCCTAGACGCATCAAATAAAGAGCTAGCATATTTATTTATTATTATGGCCCTGTGAGGTATTATCATAACAGGATCAGTCTGCCTACGACAAACAGACCTAAAATCCCTCATTGCTTACTCCTCCGTAAGCCACATAAGCTTAGTAGCAGGGGGAATCTTAATCCAAACCACATGAGGGTTTTCAGGAGCAATTACCCTAATAATCGCCCACGGATTAACATCTTCAATATTATTTTGCCTTGCTAATACAACTTACGAACGAATTCATAGCCGAACCATAGTTTTTATTCGAGGAATACAAATAATATTCCCACTAACAGCAACATGATGATTTTTAGCCAACCTGGCTAATATAGCATTTCCACCCCTACCAAACCTAATTGGAGAACTAACAATTATCACAACAATATTTAACTGATCACCATGAACCATCGTACTAACAGGAACAGGAGTACTAATTTCAGCGGGCTACTCATTAAACATATTCATAATTACGCAACGGGGTCAAATCCCAAACCACATCACAAACATACCGCCCTACCACACCCGAGAGCACTTACTAATAGCCCTACACCTAATCCCAATTATTCTGCTTGTAACAAAACCAGAACTCCTACTAGGATGATGTTATTAGTAAGTTTAGTTTAACTAAAACATTAGATCGTGACTCTAACAATAGGAGTTAAAACCCCCTAACTTACCGAGAAAGACAGAAAAGAATAAGTTCTGCTAATACTTATTAACCAGGGTTAAACTCCATGGCTTCCTCACACTTCTAAAGGATAACAGTACATCCGTTGGTCTTAGGAACCAAAAACTCTTGGTGCAAGTCCAAGTAGAAGTTATGACACACACCCTCACATCACTTATACTCTTGTCAATTACAATTCTAATTTACCCCCTATTAAAAACACTCAGCCCTAAATCAAAAAACCGGAACCAACTAGCCATAGAAATCAAGACCGCCGTGCACCGATCATTCATTATTAGCTTTCTTGCACTGATCATTTTCATCAACCACGGAGTAGAAAGCATCTCCACAAGCTGATACTGGATAAGCATTTACACACTTGATATTTTTGTAAGCTTTAACTTTGATCACTACTCCCTTATTTTTACGCCAGTAGCACTATTTGTTGCCTGATCAATTCTAGAATTTGCCCTATGATACATACATGCAGACCACAACATAAACCGATTCTTTAAATACCTTCTCTTATTCCTCACAGCCATAATTATTCTAGTAACAGCTAACAACATATTTCAGCTATTTATTGGCTGAGAAGGAGTTGGAATTATATCATTTCTACTAATTGGATGGTGATCCGGACGAGCGGAAGCCAACATATCAGCCCTTCAAGCCATCCTATATAACCGTGTGGGAGATATCGGAATCATTGTAGCCATCGCATGATTTGCCATACAGCTAAATACATGAAATATTCAAGAAATTTTAATAGAATCAAAAATGCATGGCTCTATAATCCCCATAGCAGGAATTATTTTAGCAGCAATAGGAAAATCAGCCCAATTTACCCTCCACCCATGACTCCCAGCAGCCATAGAAGGCCCAACGCCCGTTTCTGCCCTACTACACTCCAGCACAATAGTAGTTGCCGGAATTTTCTTATTAATCCGCCTTCACCCCCTATTACAAAACAATAATACAGCATTAACAGCCTGCTTCTACCTTGGCCTAGCAACAACACTATTTTCAGCTGCCTGCGCCATAGCCCAATATGATATTAAAAAAATTGTAGCTTTCTCAACATCTAGCCAACTGGGATTAATAATAATAGCCGTTGGACTAAATCAACCCCAACTAGCATTTTTCCACATCTGTACCCACGCCTTTTTTAAGGCCATATTATTTTTATGCTCCGGGGTAATTATCCATAAACTTAAAGATGAGCAAGACATCCGAAAAATAGGAAACCTAATCACCATTATACCAGCAACCACAACCTACCTACTAATTGGAAATATAGCACTATCAGGCATTCCATTTCTAGCCGGATTTTACTCTAAAGACGCCATTCTTGAATCTTTATTAACCTTTAAATTAAGCATCCTCACTACAACCCTTGCGCTAATCGCCGTATCACTCACCGCAGCATACAGCTGCCGGATAATGTATTTCGTAACAATAGGGCCAGGATCAATTAACCCAAAAATTTTACCAACCGAAGACGCAAAAACAGTACTTAAACCAGTTAAACGACTCGCCTGAGGGAGCATTATTATAGGATTAATTATTTGATGTAACATTCTTCCAGAAAAAACGCCAACCTTAACAATACCTTTGTACTTTAAACTAACAGCTATTATAGCAATTATTATTGGCTTTTTACTGGCAAAATGAGTTTCTATACTAAACCTAAAACAAATAAAAAATACACCAGTAGCCATAATATTTTACTCATTTAGCCTACTAGGCTATTGCCCAACAACAGTGCACCGAACCTTTCCTAAACTCAAACTAATCCTAGGCCACACAATTGGCACAGTAACAGATAGCTCATGACAAGCCACATGAGTAGAAATCATAACACGGGCACTCATAAAAACTATAACATACTTAAACAACGCCCAACAAGCAAAAATCAAAACATACCTATCCATTTTCTCCATATTTTTGGCCGCCATGGTTATCTTATTTTTCACTCTCCTTTAAACTGACCGAAGACTGCCCCGATCTAAACCACGAGTTAACTCCAACACAACAAACAACGTTAAAAGCAATATTCAAGCACAAATTATTAATACACCGCCCCCCAAGGAATAAACAACCGCCACACCACTCACATCATTACGCAACACAGAAAACTCCTTCAAACCATCAACAACTACCCAACAACCCTCATACCACCCGCCCCCAAAGATTAAAGCTGCTAAGCTAGTACCAAACAAGTAAATTAATACATACTCCATTACAGAACGACCCCCCCAAGCCTCAGGAAAAGGATCAGCAGCCAAAGCCGCAGAATACGCAAACACTACAAGCATTCCACCGAGATAAATTAAAAAAAGAATTAGCGATAAAAAAGAACCCCCGCAATAAACTAAAACCCCGCACCCAACACCAGCCGCAGCTACTAAACCAACCGCCGCAAAATAAGGAGTTGGGTTAGAAGCAACCGCAACAAGACCCATTACCAAAACTACTAATAACAAAAACATTGGGAATATCATAATTCCTGCTAGGACTTTAACCAAGATAAATGGCTTGAAGAACCACTGTAATAATTTTACTACAAGAACACACTAATGGCAAACCTACGAAAAACCCACCCACTAATTAAAATCATTAACGACTCACTAATTGATCTACCAACCCCATCAAGCATCTCTACATGATGAAACTTTGGATCACTACTAGGACTATGTTTAATTACCCAAATCCTAACAGGCTTATTTTTAGCTATACATTATACCTCAGACATTTCAACTGCTTTCTCATCAGTAGTACACATCTGCCGAGATGTAAATTATGGGTGATTAATTCGCAATATACATGCTAACGGAGCATCATTTTTCTTCATTTGCCTTTATATTCATATTGCCCGAGGCCTATACTACGGCTCATACTTAAATAAAGAAACCTGAAGCATCGGAGTGGTATTATTCCTTCTAGTCATAATAACAGCCTTTGTTGGATATGTGCTACCATGAGGACAGATATCATTCTGGGGCGCAACAGTGATTACAAACCTATTATCCGCAGTACCATATGTAGGCGACATATTAGTTCAATGAATCTGAGGGGGGTTTTCTGTAGATAATGCAACACTAACACGATTCTTTGCATTCCACTTCCTCCTACCATTTACTGTTATTGGTGCAACAGTAATTCACCTGTTATTTCTTCACGAGACAGGATCAAACAACCCTATCGGCCTCATCCCCAATGCAGACAAAATTCCATTCCACCCATACTTCTCATACAAAGACCTATTAGGCTTTATAATCATACTATTAGCTTTATCGCTCCTGGCATTATTCTCCCCCAACCTTCTAGGCGACCCAGAAAATTTTACCCCAGCAAACCCACTAGTTACACCACCACACATTAAACCAGAATGATACTTTTTATTTGCTTATGCCATTCTACGCTCAATTCCAAATAAACTGGGCGGAGTACTAGCACTATTATTCTCAATTCTAGTATTACTATTAGTACCATTTCTTCACACATCAAAACAACGAGGAATAACATTCCGCCCAATAACCCAACTTTTCTTCTGAGCCCTTGTAGCAGACATATATATTCTTACATGAATCGGGGGAATGCCAGTAGAACACCCATATATTATTATTGGACAAATCGCATCAATTCTGTACTTCTCACTATTTTTAATTCTATTTCCACTAGCAGGATGACTAGATAATAAAGCACTAGCTTAAACCGCCTTAGTAGCTTAAACAAAGCATCGGTCTTGTAATCCGAAGACTGGAGGTTAAACTCCCCCCCAAGGCCAACCAGAAAGGAGAGATTTCAACTCGCACCCCTGACTCCCAAAGCCAAGATTCTAAACTAAACTACTTTCTGCCACGCACATATATGTACTATTACTTTAAGTGTGAGCCCAACCACATGTAAAAAAACATACACGCTCTGTCACACGAAAATGAATTTAAGCATTATTATGCATATATATATGTACTAACACATATTATATATGCTTAGTACATAATATGTATTATCAATATCTTACTATTTGAACAATAAAGAAAATATGCAATAATACATTAAATGTGACTCCACATTTAATGTGTTTAATATTATACATGCTATGTCACACTAAAATGAGTTCACAAATTATTATACATAAATGTATGTATTAGTACATAATATGTATGTATTAGTACATAATATGTATGTATTAGTACATACTATGTATTATCACCATTTCATTATTTTAACCATAAAGCAAGTACTATTATTCAAGAAGATCATTCATGAATAAGACTCACAACAATTTATACAGGTAATAATTATTAATGATAGAATCAAGGACATTTTAAATAAGGGTTGTTAAATATTTAATTATTCCTGGCATCTGATTCCCACCTCACGTACATCGCTTTAAGATCCCTCCTAGTGAGTAGTAAACGGCATCTGATTAGTCAGTAGTGTTAAACATCCATTTCATTACCCCCCATGCCTAGCATTCTTTTATATACATGGGGTTTCTTTTTATTTTTCCTTTCAATTTGCATCCCAAAGTGCAAATTCAAATGTTAAATAAGGTCGTACATCTTCCTTGTATGTCTTATTATAAATGAATTCTTGGTAGACATAAGTTAAGACGCACTAACTTTTATTTCACATCCACTTATGATATGTCCCCCTCTGGGTTTTTGCGCGACAAACCCCCTTACCCCCTACGCCCTGCAAATCCTGCTATTCTTGCCAAACCCCTAAACACAAGGAAGGTTCGAGAGCGCACCAGTTAACAAGTTGTGATATGGGTTAACTATTGCATATATATATATGCACATTAAAATTTCACTATTTTTTATATAATTTTAATGGCCTTTTTAACCCTAAAAAAAAATACCACAAAATTTAGGCACTAAACATTCCAATATTTTTTACA